ATAGTCAAGTTTTTATTGCTTTATTTACAGCACTAATTACAGGTGTTTTTGCATTACGTTTAGGTACTGCGTTATATAAATAAACTTATATTCCATTTTTCCTAGATAAAAAATCTAAGTTGACTCTTTAATGGATGCGAGGAGCCGTATGAATGGCAACATTCATGTATGGTTTTGGAACACAGATATAATTTATCTAGTGTAACGAATGTCTGCTCAGGCAGAAGGAGAGTATGCAGAGGCTTTACAGAATTATTATGAAGCTATGCGTCTTGAAACAGATCCGTATGATCGTAGTTACATACTTTATAATATTGGTTTAATACATACAAGTAATGGTGAACATGGGAAAGCACTTGATTATTATAATCAGGCGCTAGAGAGAAACCCTTCTATGCCACAAGCTTTAAATAATATTGCGGTAATATATCACTATAGAGGGGAACAAGCAATAGAAAACGATCAGACAGAAATTTCTACCCTTCTCTTTGATAAAGCAGCTGAGTTTTGGAAAGAAGCAATTCGAATTGCCCCAACAAACTACATCGAAGCGCAAAATTGGTTGAAAGTAACAGGTCGAACAAAGTGATTTATTCACAGGGTTTGTAGCTTAGTGGATAAAAGCGTACACTTCCGAAGTGTAAAAACGGGGGTTCGATTCCCCCCAAACCTACTCTGTGCTAGAATAGTTTGAGAAGGGCTATAGCTCAGTTGGTAGAGCGTTTCGTTTACACCGAAAATGTCTACGGTTCGAATCCGTATGGCCCTAAATTTAAAGTTAACGCTTAGAAAACTGAGGCGCTTTTCTAGCCTTTTTCAAACCATATTTTTTTCGCTCTTTAATTCTTGCATCACGTGTTAAGAACCCCTCAACTTTCAAAGGTGTCCGATGAGCAATATTAAATTGGCATAGGGCTCTTGCAACACCTAGTTTAATGGCTTCTGCTTGTCCAGTTAAGCCACCACCGTTTGTTCTAACTAACACATCATATTTCGTACTTAATCCCAGTACTTCCATGGGACCCTGAATTTGAGCAACATAGGATGGATTGTATTGTAAATATGCTAAACCTGGTCGTCCATTAATTTCAATTTGACCTGTTCCTGGAACTATTTTAATTTTTGCTACAGAGGACTTTCGTCGCCCGATTCCAATATATTCACCATTATTTGATAACATTTTTTGCCTTTTTTATTTATAGTGGATAGTTATGTACTAAGTCACGTCGTATTGCGTAACTCCATTGCCCTAATAATTTATTTTCTGGTACTGGTACAGTTCTTAATTGTTCAAACAAATTTTGCAATTTTGAAGAAGATTCTTGTAGTGCTTGATGGGGCGATATACTACCGTTCGTCCAAATTTCGACATATATGTATTCTTGATAAGAACTATATATTTTTTCAGTTTGAATTTTGTAATTGACTTGTCGGATAGGCATAAAAACAGCATCAATGGGTAGTTCCACAGGAATTTTATAAACGGGTAATGATTGTGTTCGATATCCTTCATCTTGCTCTAAAGTAAATTTGATATGTATCTCCCCGTCACTTTCTAAAGTTGCAATATATTGATTTCCATCAACTGGTTCAACAAAACTTGGTAACTGTAAATCTTGGGCAAAGACTGAACCTGGACCAATTGCATGAATAAACCCTACTTTAGACGTAGTAAAATCTAATGTAGTAGTAAAAATAATTTGTTTTAAATTAGACAATATTTCTAAAACTGATTCCCTTACACCTGGTAAAGTTGAATATTCATGTTCAGCACCAACAATTTGTACTGAAGTGATCGCTATTCCTGGGATATTTGATAATAAGGTACGACGAATAGCATTACCGACAGTAATACCCTGACCAGATATTAATGGACCTAATACAAAAGAACCATAGTGGTTTAACCTAGATTCTTTTTTTCTTCTAAACATTTTAGTTTTAAGAAATTCATTGTTTATACACGTCGTTTTTTTGGAGGTCGACATCCATTATGAGGAATTGGTGTAATGTCTCGGATTAAAGTTACTCCTAAACCCGCTGTTTGCAAAGCACGCACTGCTGTTTCACGTCCAGCACCAGGTCCTTTTACAACAACCTCTGCTTGTTTCATTCCTTGATCCATTGATTGTTTTGCAACAGCTTGTGCGGCAACCTGCGCTGCAAACGGAGTACCTTTTCGTGCTCCTTTGAAACCACAAGCACCAGCAGAAGACCAAGCAATAACGTTCCCCTCTGTATCTGTCACTGTAATAATAGTATTATTGAAACTGGCATAAATATGTATAATTCCTTGATTAATTCGACGCTTGCGCGTTGTTTTACTTTGTCTAGCCATTACCCTTGTCGTTGTTTGTGTTTCGGATTTTTACAAATCACCATTACTTTACCTTTACGTCGAATAATTCGACATTGACTACATATTTTCTTAACCGATGCACGTACTTTCATGATAAATCCTCCTTTATATTAGATCGCAAACGATAAATGATTCGACCTCTTGTTAAATCGTATGGACTTAACTCAACAACAACACGATCTCCAAGTAAAATCTTAATGTAATTACGACGAATTTTACCAGAAACGTGCGCTAGGATGTTAAATCCGTTATCTAAATTTACTCGAAACATTCCGTTAGAAAGAGATTGTGTAATATTCCCTTCCATTTCAATTAATCCTTGTTTGTTCAAATTACCTCCTTTTTCAGTAGAAAAGGTACTTTACCAAACATGACATAAAACTTCTCCTCCAACACAATAAAATCTTGCTTCACGGTCTGTCATAATACCTTTTGAGGTAGATAAAATAGCAATACCCATACCACCTAAAACTTTTGGTAAATTACGATGATTTACATAAACTCTCAAACCAGGTTTACTTACTTTCTTTAGTCCTGTTAAACAAGACTTTCGGTTTGAATATTTGAATCGTAATACTAAAGTGTTATTTGCCTCAACTTCGCACGAACTAAAAAAACCTTCTTGTAATAAAATAAGGCTTATGTTTTTAACCATTTTCGTATTAGGTAAAACTACAGTTGGACTCTTTATGAGATTGGCATTTCGTATACGCGTTAGAGCATCTGAAATTGTATCGTTTACCATATAATTAACTCCTTATTGAAATGGCATACCTAGTTGTTTTAATAAATTTAATGCTTCTTGATCATCTTTGGCAGTCGTGATAATTGAAATATCCATTCCACGAACTTGGTCAACATCATCATATTTGATTTCAGGAAACATAAGTTGTTCATCTAGACCAATAGTATAATTTCCATTTCCATCAAAACTAGAACTTTTCACGCCCTGAAAATCACGTATTCTAGGAAGAGCTAAGTTAATCAAACGATCTAAAAAAGCGTACATTTTTTCACCACGCAATGTGATTGTTACTCCAACTGGCATCCCTTGACGCAATTTAAAACTAGCAATTGCTTTTTTTGCTTTGTTTACAACGCCTTTTTGGCCAGTAATTTTACTCAATTCGGAAATTGAGTGTTCCAAACTTTTATTATTTTGAGAAGCATCGCCCATTCCACGATTGATCACAATTTTCTGAATTTTTGGAATTTCATAAAAATTTTTATAATTCCCACTAGATTCAAGTTGAGGAATTACAGAGTTTAGATAGAATGTCTTTAATCTTTGAGTCATCTTATTTTTCCAAATTTTTTTCTAAAGAACTTCTGGCGCGAGTGAAATAATTTTTGTAAAATTACGTTCTCGTAATTCACGTGCGACTGGACCAAAAACCCTTGTTCCACGAGGATTGCCTTCATTTGTAATTACAACAGCTGCATTTTCATCAAAGCGTATTAACATACCACTTTCTCGTCTTACAGATTTTTTTGTTCTAACAACAACAGCACGAACCACGTCTGATTTTTTGACATTCATATTTGGAACTGCTTCTTTAACGACAGCAATGATTGTATCTCCAATTGTTGCTTGACTTCCGCCCCCAAGAACTCGAATACACATAAGTTCTTTTGCGCCACTATTATCGGCGACGTTTAAATAAGATTGTGCTTGAATCATAATTTTAGTTACGAGTAATAAACTTAGTTTTCATTGGCATTTTGTAAGATGCAATTCTCATAGCAGCCCGAGCTAAAGTTTCTGGAACACCTCGCATCTCATAAACAATTTTACCCGGTTTAACAACTGCTACCCAAAATTCAGGACTTCCTTTTCCCGAACCCATACGTGTTTCTGCTGGTCGGAAAGTCACAGGTTTATCAGGAAAAACACGGATCCATATTTTACCACCACGTCTAACATACCTTGTCATTGCGCGTCTCCCCGCTTCAATCTGACGCGATGTAATCCAACTTGGATCTAAAGCTTGTAAGGCAAAATCTCCAAAAGCAATTTTATTGCCGCGAATGGCTTTTCCACGCATACGTCCTCGATGATGACGTCTAAATTTTGTTCGTTTTGGACTTAGCATTATTTAACTCCTTTATTACTATTTTTTGATTGAACAACCCATACTTTAACACCAAGGATTCCGTATATTGTTTTTGCAGTTTGTGAACTGTAATCAACATCTACACGTAATGTTTGCAAAGGAACTCGACCTTCACGAGCCCATTCACTACGCGCAATTTCAGCTCCATTTAATCTTCCAGATACTTGAATTTTTATACCTAAAACACCAGAACGTTGAGCTTTACGCATTGCTTGTTTTATCGCTCGGCGGAAAGCGACGCGTTTTTCTAATTGTTCAACAATATTTTCAGCTACTAACGTAGCATATTTATTTGCATCTTCAATTTCTGTAATCTGTATACGAATCTCTCGATTTAAAGGCAATTCTTTTTCTAACTCTTTTCGAATTTCATCTAATCCTTTGGTAACAAATATTCGTGATTTTGCTGTATGTATCTCTACATTGATTCGGCTAATTTTGCGTTGAATTTTAATTTGTGAAATTCCAGATTTGTGAAATCGAGTTTTAAAATATTCACGAATGATTGCATCTTCTTGTAGCAATTTTGAATAATTGTATTTTTTTGCAAACCATTGTGATTTGTGTTCTTGCGTAATACCAATACGTAATCCGACTGGATGAATTTTTTGTCCCATATTTTTAACGGCGTGTTTTTTTATCTGTTTTTATATGCCCTTTAAATGTACGAGTTAAAGCAAATTCGCCTAACTTATGTCCAACCATTTGATCGGTTACAAAAACAGGAATGTGTGATCTTCCATTATGAACAGCTATGGTGTGTCCAATCATGATTGGAACGATTGTTGAACTACGTGACCATGTTGTGATAACCCGTTTTTCTTTTTTTAAATTTAATAATTCAATCTTTTTTAAAAGATGTTCTGCAACAAAAGGTCCTTTTTTTAGTGAACGTGACATAGAATTTTTGATTTAAAGTGTACTATTTCTTTCGGCGTCTAATAATTAAAGAATCACTATATTTATGACGAGAGCGAGTTTTATGACCTAAAGTTGGACGACCCCATGGTGTTACTGGATGTTTTCGACCAATAGGAGCTCTACCTTCCCCACCTCCATGTGGATGATCCACTGGATTTTTTACAACGCCACGAACATGAGGTCTACGACCTAGCCAACGATTACGACCAGCTTTACCAATTGTGATGTTTGAGTAATCAATATTTCCAACTTGTCCAATCGTCGCACGACAATTTGGTGATAATAAACGAATTTCGCCAGAAGGCATTCTTAATGTTACCCAAGTTCCTTCTTTTGCAACAATTTGTGCACTTGTACCAGCCGCACGTACTAGTTTCCCCCCACCACCTGGATTACATTCTAAATTATGTACTTCAGTACCTAGAGGAATATCTTTTAATAATAAAGCATTCCCAATTTGAATCGAAACATCACTTCCAGACGAAACAATGTCACCAACTTGTAAACCTTTGGGTTGTAAGATATATCGTTTTTCGCCATCTTGATAATGAACTAAAGCAATACGGCTGTTTCGATTTGGGTCATACTCAATACTGACAATACGACCTAAAATATCAAATTTATTACGTCGAAAATCAATAATTCGATATAGTCTTTTCTGGCCTCCCCCATGATTTTGACTTGTAATAATACCTCGATTATTTCGACCATAGGATCGTTTACATTGTACGGTTAATTTTTTCTCAGGTGTGGTCTTTGTAATTTCATTGAAATCGGATACCGAGCGATTTCGTGTACCAGGAGTACAAGTTCGATAAAGACGTATTGGCATAATATTTTTTATTTTTATAAGATTACAGTCGTTTAAAATTTTCTATCAATCCGTCTTTGGAAATAGTGGGATTGATTCTCCTTTTTTTAAACTAATAATTGCACGTTTATATTTTGCACTGCGTATTTTTCCGAAACGACCTTTTTTTGGCGGCAAGCAATGTGTATTCACGGCAATTACTTTTACTTGGAAAAGAGATTCCATCAAATTTTTAATTTGTGATTTATTTAGTTTTTTATCAACATCAAATGTGTATTGATCGTTTTCAATTAATCGTGTTGATTTTTCGGTTAATACAGGATATTTAACAAAATCAATCATATATTTAAATAAAATTACTACAGAGTACGTTATATTTTTCTAAATATACCATATATTGTTCAAAAAAATTAAGCATTTTTTTGCAAATACGGTAAAATATTTTATACAGTGAAGTTGATATTTAGTTTACGTATTCTTTTTACTGCATGCCTAGATCACAACGAAATGATAATTTTATCGATAAAACATTTACAGTTGTTGCTGATATATTATTAAATATACTACCAACCTCCAAACGGGAGAAAGAAGCATTCAGTTATTACCGAGATGGTGCGATTCGTGTTGAACTAGTTTATAGAATAGCTATAAATGAAGCATAGTTCAAAAAAGGTTTGCTTTGAGCACGACTAGAAATTGATTAAATAAACTGTTTGTTGCAAAAATAAATCTATCATCTCTAGGATTTATAAAAAGTTTGTAACAAGACTATCAAGTTCAAAGTAAAAAACCATTTTTAACGAAGTAATATTTAGGATGTAAAGAGACGCAAAAGCCTTTTTTAGGATAAGCTGACGCTTTACCGTATCCAAACAAATAATTATCAATTATGGCAAAAAAAAGTATGATTGCAAGAGACGCAAAACGTCAGTCTCTTGTTCAAAAATATGCAAAAAAACGAAGAAATTTAAAAAAAGAGTTACTAGAAGCAGTTTCTTTAGAAGAAAAATTTCTTTTACAACATGCCTTACAGAAACTTCCTCGCAATAGTGCACCCGTGCGATTGCATAATCGTTGTGCAGTAACAGGTCGACCAAAGGCATTTTATCGTCACTTTGGTGTTTGTAGACATGTATTAAGGGAACTAGCACACAATGGTCATTTGCCAGGTGTGCAAAAAGCAAGCTGGTAATTCTAACCCTCTTATTGAATAGGAGGGTTTGACATGTTTTGTCAAGAAATGATATTAGATAACTATGAACGCGGGGTAGAGCAGCCTGGTAGCTCGTCGGGCTCATAATCCGAAGGTCGGTGGTTCAATTCCACCCCCCGCCAAGTCACTCTTTTGAATCAGAACTGATATTAAAAGAGGGTAATGGGTTTTACTTTCTCTTTCACTAGTTTCATGAAGCTGAGAATTAAGAGAAAAAACAGTTCTTTGAGAAAAATTACTAATTTTTGTATTAGAAACGTAATTTGTTTGGAAAAATTGACGTTGTTTTTTTGTCATTGATACCAAAGCTAGTGTACAAACACTCATAACAAATGTTATCTTTGCAATTTTGTAAATCATAAATGATATAATATATATCAGATGGCGGGCGTAGCCAAGTGGTAAGGCAATGGATTGTGACTCCATCATTCGCGGGTTCGAACCCCGTCGTTCGCCCTTTGTCCGCCCTTTGTATACAACAATCTACTGTTTAAAATGTTTATTTTAGAAGGATATAATGGGTTCTTAACTCTTTTTTTTATTAGTTTACTAATACCGATCCTAGCGCTTACAATTTCAAAAATTATCCGTCCAAAATCAGGTGGAGCCATTCAACGAACAACGTATGAGTCTGGCATTGAACCTATGGGTGAAGCATGGATTCAATTTAATATACGATATTACATATTTGCATTGCTTTTTTTGCTTTTTGATGTTGAGACAGTTTTTTTGTATCCCTGGTCAGTCACTTTTTCTGAAATAGGACTTCAGTCCTTTGTGGAAATACTAATTTTTATTGTAATTTTATTGATTGGTTTAATTTATGCATGGCGAAAAGGAGCTTTAGAATGGTCGTAGATAAACGTTTAAAAGATTCTCCAGAAATTACTCAAGATTTAACAAATAATCTAGTGTTAACAACACTTAATGACTTGTACAATTGGGCAAGGCTTTCAAGTTTATGGCCTTTGCTGTATGGTACAAGTTGTTGTTTTATAGAATTTGCTGCTTTGATTGGTTCCAGATTTGATTTTGATAGATTTGGTTTAGTTCCAAGATCAAGTCCAAGACAAGCTGATTTAATCATAACTGCAGGAACAGTTACAATGAAGATGGCTCCTTCACTGGTTCGCCTTTACGAACAAATGCCCGAACCCAAGTATGTAATTGCTATGGGAGCATGTACAATAACAGGAGGTATGTTTAGTACTGATTCGTACAGCACTGTTCGTGGTGTTGATAAATTAATTCCAGTTGATGTTTATTTACCAGGTTGTCCGCCTAAACCCGAAGCAATTTTGGATGCAGTAATTAAACTACGAAAAAAAGTTGGCCAAGAAAACATCTTAGAACGCCCAAAACGAAGTAAACGTTTTCTTACTCTAAAACATCAATTAAGTCCACAGTTACCAATGCATACTGGCAAGTATCTGGTTAACAGACAAAAAAATTATTCTGGGAATGAATTTTTGAAGAGTGATTACAAGGAGATTTCAACTTCTTGAGGAAAGTCCGGGCTCAATATATAAACCGCTAGATAACGTCTAGTGCAACAAAAACTAGTGTGAGGAAAGTGCCACAGAAACAAGCGTTATAATGACGGTGCAATGTCTCAATTCGAGACAGTAAATATGAGAGTATTTACCTCGGTAAACCCCAGTATTGAGCAAGACTTTTTAATGGTCGCTAAATAATTTTAATAGATAAAATTAAAAGAGAAATAATCACAACAAAACAGAACCCGGCTTACTTCAACCATTCAATTTTGGAAACTATGGCCTTAACACAGGTTTTACTTTAAAATACATACAGACGCGCTCTCAACAACACAAGTAAGATAGTAAGGAGTTAACCATGTCTGGTACTACAGGAGAACGCCCTTTTTCCGATATTATTACAAGTATTCGTTATTGGGTGATTCATAGTATTACAATCCCATCGCTATTTGTAGCAGGGTGGCTTTTTGTAAGTACTGGTCTTGCTTACGATGTCTTCGGAAGTCCAAGACCAAATGAATATTTTACCGAAGATAGACAAGAAGTGCCATTATTAACAGATCGTTTTAATGCGCTTGAGCAAGTAAAGCAGTATACAGAAGGATTAGAATAACTATGGCAAATAAGTCGTTTACATACCCGATTTTTACTGTTCGATGGCTTGCAGTTCATGCACTCGCAGTTCCAACTGTATTTTTTTTAGGTTCTATTACTGCAATGCAATTTATTCAACGATAAGGGGGGCAGGCAATATGACAAGACCAAACCCGAATAGACAAACAGTAGAACTAAATCGTACTAGTTTATATTGGGGGCTACTATTAATTTTTGTTTTAGCAGTATTATTTTCGAGTTATATTTTTAATTAAAATTTTCTTTTTAATAACTATTTCAATTTAGAGGGAAAAAACATGTCCAATACAGAAACGACAGGAAGGATTCCATTATGGCTTGTAGGGACAGTTGTAGGATTAGCAGCTATTGGGTTACTTGCTATTTTTTTCTACGGTTCTTACGTCGGTTTAGGATCTTCTTTATAAGAAGTTAAGAAAGTTTGGGAGCTCCCAAACTTTCTTAATTTTTTCTTTTTATATCAAAAAAATTACCACCCCAGAATGGGGTGATTCTAACCTATTTGGTCTTCTTCAATATATAAAAAAAGGCTTGCCATTGCTACTGCCGGGAATACCAAGCCTACCAACGGAACTAAAATAGATGGTAAGTAAGAAGCTGCCATAGATCTCTCCTTTATCGGTTTTTTATTTAGCAATACTATTATATTCCGGTTTCTGGTAAAAGTCCAAAGTTTTTATACAGAATAAAACAAGGAATGGTACTATGAAATTAATTCTTAATTTCAATTCACTATGAATAATCTTGGACTAAGTAAACTTCTTCCAGAAGGTATATTGTTAGGAACTATATTGTTAACTTTAATTTTAGATCTTATTCGAAAAAACAAAAAACAAATTTGGCTAATTAGTATTTCTGGAATAATAGTAAGCTTACTCAGTATATTCCGAACTCCAATTGGATTTTCTTTCGGTACCAGTTTTGAGGGAACATACTTTAACCTTGGATTCCGATTGATTATTTTATTTAGCACTCTTCTTTGTATCGTATTTTCGACTGATTATATTCAACAAACATCAGCAAAATTAAACGAATACGTTTCGATTCTTTTGACGGCAACTTTAGGAAGTCTATTATTAACTGGTGCTAATGATTTAGTAACTATTTTTGTTGCTTTAGAAACACTGGGACTCTCTTCTTATTTAATGACAGCCTACATGACAAATGATTTAAAGAGTAATGAAGCTGCTATTAAATATCTTGTTATTGGTGCTGTAAGTACGTCATTTTTCTTATATGGACTTTCGTGGCTGTATGGACTTTCAGGAGGCGAGATTGAATTACATCGTATTAGCGCTAGTTTGGAAGCAATGGATCTAACAAATTCATGGGGAATTTTCATTAGCTTAATTTTTATTACAATAGGAGTTGGTTTTAAGATTTCAGCATTCCCCTTTCATCAATGGACTCCAGATGTTTATGAAGGTGCACCAGTTCCTGTAACTGCTTTTCTTTCTGTAGTATCCAAAAGTGCAGGTGTAGCTTTATTGATTCGATTATTTACAACTATTTTTAGTTTACAAAGTGAAACTTGGACATACGGATTACAAATAATGGCAATTGGCTCGATGGTCATTGGTAATGTGGTTGCCTTAAGTCAAACTAGTATAAAGCGCATGCTCGGTTATTCATCTATTGCACAAATTGGTTTTATCTTAATAGGAATATTGGCAAATAACCCGTCTGGTTATGCGAGTACTTTATCATATTTATATTTTTATATCTTTATGAATTTGGGCGCTTTTGCTTGCGTAATCTTGCTCAGCCTAAAAATAGGTAGTGATCAAATTAACGATTACATCGGATTATTGCAAAAAGAACCTCTATTAGCAACCGGTTTAAGTTTTTGCTTAATATCTTTAGCTGGTATTCCTCCTTCTGCAGGGTTTTTTGGTAAGATGTATTTGTTTACAATCGGATGGAAATCCGGAACATATCTAGCAGTAGTTATCGGACTATTAACCAGTGTTATTTCTATAGGTTATTATTTGCGAGTTGTTCAGTTAATGATTATCGATACATCAAGTAGTGATCAAATTGTATATAAAAAACAAGGAAGCGTTCCTTTTAATGTTGGGCTAGCAACTTGTTTGGCTGGTACATTGGGTTCTGGTATTTTAAGCAATGCATGGATCAATTCAATTCAAGATATAGCAAACAGTTCTTTTTAAATGTTGCCCAGGAAAGTTCTGGGCATAGACATGCTAAAATAGATAAAGACGGGTTGCTAACTCAATGGTAGAGTACTCGGCTTTTAACCGACTAGTTCCGGGTTCGAGTCCCGGGCAACCCAAAAAATACCCCCAGGGGAATTCGAATCCCCGTTACTTCCGTGAAAGGGAAATGTCCTGGGCCTCTAGACGATGGGGGCGCTCGTTCATAATTCTACTGAAGTTTTTGTTAGATGTCAACTAAATACCATTCAATAATCCCGGAGAGAGAGGGATTCGAACCCTCGGTAAGAAAATGCACTTACACAGCATTTCCAATGCTGCTCCTTAAACCACTCGGACACCTCTCCAGTACATCAAATATATCATAAAATTTTCTTGTACTTGAAGTTAATTTATGCTACTATTTTTTTGAATGGGTCGATGCCCGAGTGGTTAATGGGGGCGGATTGTAAATCCGCTGGCTAACGCCTACGCTGGTTCAAATCCAGCTCGGCCCAAATGTTGAAAAAAGCTTTTTTGAGGGTAATCGGATTTGAACCGATGCCCACTACTGTGTCGGAGTAGCACTCTTCCGCTGAGTTATACCCTCTTTGTACACTGTTTACCAGTGTACAAAAAATTTAAAAAAGTCCTAACGTCAATGATTTATCAATTGGTAATGTAGCACCAATACCTAGCCAGATAGAAACCAAAGTTCCAAAAATAAACACCGTACTGGCTACAGGACGTCGGAATGGGTTTTGGAATTTATTGATATTTTCAATAAAAGGGACCACCAAAAGTCCTACCGGAACACCAGCCATTAACAGCACACCTAGTAGCTTATTAGGAACAGTACGTAAAATTTGGAATACAGGGTAGAAATACCATTCCGGTAAAATTTCTAATGGAGTTGCGAAAGGATCCGCAGGTTCACCAACCATTGATGGATCAAGTGTCGCTAAACCAATGCAGCATGCAATTGTTCCAAAAATTACTACTGGAAATATATATAACAAATCATTTGGCCAAGCAGGCTCACCATAGTAGTTGTGACCCATACCTTTTGCTAATTTTGCTCGTAGTACAGGATCACTTAAATCAGGTTTTTTTGTAACACCCATAAACTATAACTCCTTTTATCTTTTTAAAGTGGTCCTGAGATTCCTTGTTTACGAATCATCAAGAAGTGCATTAGCATAAATACTGCTGTAGCCAAAGGCAACACAAAAGTATGTAAACTATAAAATCTTGTAAGGGTTGATTGACCTACACTGGCTCCACCACGTAGAAGCTCTACTAAAGGAGTTCCAATAACAGGAATCGCATCCGGTACACCAGTAACAATTTTGACTGCCCAATAACCGATTTGATCCCACGGTAATGAATAACCCGTTACCCCAAACGAAACTGTACAAACTGCCATGATGACACCAGTGACCCAAGTTAATTCACGAGGCTTTTTAAAACCTCCTGTCAAATAAACACGACAAGTATGCAAAATCATCATTAGCACCATCATACTAGCAGACCAACGATGAACAGAACGGATTAACCATCCGAAATTCACATCTGTCATTATGTATTGAACTGATGCAAAAGCTTCAGTTACCGTAGGACGATAATAAAATGTCATTGCAAAACCAGTTGCTACTTGAATAATAAAGCATGTAAAAGTAATACCGCCAATACAATAAAAAATATTTACATGTGGTGGTACATATTTGCTCGTAATGTCGTCAGCAATGGATTGAATTTCTAATCGCTCTTCAAACCAATCGTAAACTTTGCTCATATTGTAATTTTATATTCCAAACTCAAAGGGTCGGTATTTACTCTTTATTATAGCATTAAGCAAACTAAAGAATAGTTTATAAACTTGTGAGGCTAAACGAAGTTTAACCTCAGCAGATAATATATTCAACATTATTACATGCTTGTCCAGTTCATTGCTACATCATCTAGTAATAAAGATGAGTTGTAAATTTCTAGAATAATAACTAAAAATACTGCGAAAAGGGCCATGACTAATCCCATCAGGCCAGTTGTTCCCCATCCTGGAGCAACTTTACCGTATTCAGAATTTAATGGTTTTAATACAGTACCTAGTGCTGTAACTTTGGAACTTCCAACGTCTGAAGTTTTATTTGCCATAAGGGTACTAATTTAATTAGACTTTATTTAACTTTCTGTCATATGATAATACCAACTAAATAAATTTAATTGAGTATTTTTTATGGAAACTCCAGCTCTTGTTATTGCAATTTTTCTTGCTTGCCTTGTTGTAAGCATAACTGGTTATTCTCTTTATGTGGGTTTTGGTCCCCCATCTAAAGATCTAAGAGACCCTTTTGAGGAACATGAAGATTAATAATTCTTATTTTATAATACGTGGCGGTTCACGAAAGAAAATTGCAAAAAAGATAATACCTAAAGTACCAACAAGTAAAAATGTGTAGACCAGTGCTTCCATAAATCAGTTGCTATTTTTTGTTTTAAATTGCTTGACGACGAGTAGTAGGATCTCCCAATTTTTGGAATGCTCCAAATTCGACCTGCTCGTCTAAATCTGGGTCAATACCTGCAAAAACATCTCGGAATATTGTACGTGCTCCGTGCCAAATATGGCCAAAAAAGAATAAAAGAGCAAAACAAAGGTGCCCAAAAGTAAACCAACCACGAGGACTACTTCTGAATACCCCATCAGATTGAAGTGTCGCACGATCAAATTCGAAAATTTCTCCAAGCTGTGCACGTCGGGCATATTTTTTAATAGTCGCTGGGTCATTAAAACTTACGCCATCAAGTTCACCACCGTAAAATTTTACAGTTACACCCACTTGTTCGACACTGTATTTTGATTCTGCACGTCGGAATGGTACATCTGCACGAACAACACCATCTTTGTCGACCAACAAAACTGGAAATGTTTCAAAGAAGGTTGGCATACGACGAACAAAAAGCTCACGTCCTTTGGAATCTTCAAAAACTGCATGACCTAACCAGCCTACAGCAATACCATCGCCATTGTCCATTGGTCCAGATCGGAAAAGCCCACCTTTTGCAGGATTATTTCCGATATAATCATAAAAAGCAAGTTTCTCAGGAATTGTAGACCAAGCTTCAGATAAGCTTTTACCTTCAGCTAGACTTGATTGAACACGTTTATCAATTTCAGCTTGAAAAAATCCTTGATCCCATTGGTATCGTGTTGGACCAAAAAGTTCAATTGGAGTTGCTGCTGAGCCGTACCACATTGTTCCGGCAACTACGAACGCAGCCCAGAAAACTGCTGCAATACTACTAGAAAGAACTGTTTCAATATTTCCCATACGTAACCCCTTATAAAGGCGTTGTGGAGGACGCACTGTCAAGTGAAAAAGACCTGCTAAAATACCAAGAATGCCAGCAGCAATATGATGGGCAGAAACACCTCCGGGATTAAATGGGTCAAATCCATCTGCTCCCCATGATGGTGAAACTGGCTGAACACTTCCTGTAATCCCATACGGATCTGATACCCATATACCTGGACCAAATAATCCAGTTACGTGGAAAGCTCCGAATCCAAAGCATAAAAGACCAGATAAAAACAAATGAATACCAAAAATTTTTGGTAAATCCAAAGCTGGATCACCTGTTCTTGGATCACGGAATAGTTCTAAATCCCAATAAACCCAATGCCAAATTGCAGCCATAAACAATAATCCTGAAAGTATAATGTGAGAGGCTGCTACTCCTTCATAACTCCAAATACCAGGATTTGTAGCTGTTTCACCAGCTATTGTCCAACCACCCCAGGATTCAGTAACACCTAGTCGAGTCATAAAAGGCAACACAAACATTCCTTGACGCCACATTGGGTTTAAAATTGGATCAGAAGGGTCAAAAATTGCAAGTTCATATAAAGCCATTGAACCAGCCCATCCTGCAACAAGTGAAGTATGCATTAAATGCACAGCAATTAATCGACCCGGATCATTTAGCACAACTGTATGAACACGGTACCAAGGTAGTCCCATATAATTTTTTTTCTAGTTAATTTTACTTTCTTATAATAGAATCTTCGATTCTTTTGGAATCTAATGTAACTTAATGATATTATATCACACAGTATATTTTATACACCCGAAATTAAATTCATTCCAAATTGGAAAAAATATTATGGCAAGAGAAAAATTTGAACGTACAAAACCACACGTTAATATCGGAACGATTGGTCATGTTGACCATGGAAAAACGACTTTGACTGCTGCAATTACAATGGCAATGTCCGCTGCCTCTGGACGAAAAGGTAAGGGGTATGATGAAATCGACTCAGCCCCTGAAGAAAAAGCCCGCGGAATTACGATCAATACGGCACATGTTGAATATGAAACTAACAACCGTCATTATGCTCACGTAGATTGTCCAGGCCACGCGGATTACGTTAAAAATATGATTACAGGTGCAGCACAAATGGATGGTGCTATTTTAGTAGTTTCTGGTGCTGATGGCCCAATGCCTCAAACTAAAGAACATATTCTTCTGGCGAAACAAGTCGGTGTTCCAAACATTGTGGTGTTCCTAAATAAAGAAGATCAAGTAGATGATGCAGAACTTTTAGAACTAGTAGAATTAGAAGTTCGCGAAACGCTATCAAATTATGAATTTCCAGGCGACGATATCCCGGTCGTTTCAGGGTCTGCTCTTCTTGCTTTGGAAGCTTTAACGGAAAATCCTTCAATTTCAAAAGGTGACAACGAGTGGGTGGACAAAATTTTTAATTTAATGGAAGCTGTCGATAGCTATATTCCAACCCCAGAGCGTGCTACAGATAAAACATTTTTAATGGCTGTAGAAGATGTCTTTTCTATTACAGGACGAGGTACAGTAGCAACAGGTCGTGTAGAGCGTGGAACACTACGCGTCGGTGACACAATTGAAATCGTAGGATTACGAAATACAAAAACGACTACAGTCACTGGAATTGAAATGTTCCAAAAAACATTAGAGGAAGGTTTTGCAGGGGACAATGTTGGTGTTCTATTACGTGGTGTTCAAAAAGAAGATATTGAGCGAGGAATGGTATTAGCTGCCCCAGGTACAATTACACCACACACCAAATTTGAATCTCAAGTTTATGTATTAACGAAAGAAGAAGGTGGTCGACATACGCCTTTCTTTCAAGGATACCGACCTCAATTTTATGTGCGTACAACCGATGTAACAGGAAAAATTGAATCTTTTATTGCAGATGATGGAAGTGACATTCAAATGGTACTTCCAGGTGATCGAGTTAAAATGGAAGTTGAACTGATTCAGCCAATTGCAATTGAGAATGGAATGCGTTTTGCTATCCGTGAAGGTGGAAGAACAGTAGGAGCTGGGGTAGTATCCAAGATAATTACATAAATGTAGTTACTGTTTATTAGCTTATTTGGGAAGAATTCTTCCCAAATAAGCTAATAAACAGTAACTAAAAATTAACCAAAACTCTGTTTATATTCAGTAATGGCCTCTTTTAAAATAGATTCTGCCTCAGTCGTTAAAGTTTTTGTCGAACGAACAATTTCGCCATACTCTTTTTTGTTTGTAAATAAATACTCACGCAACCCAATTAAGAACTCACGTACTTTTGAAACTTCAATACTATCTAAGTGACCATTAGTTCCAGTGTAAATTGTTGCTACTTGATCTTCAACCGATAATGGCGATGCTTGTGCTTGTTTTAGCAGTTCACGCAACCTAGCTCCTCGAGCTAGTTGATTTTGAGTAGCTTGGTCTAAATCAGAAGCAAATTGTGCAAAAGCCTCTAATTCTGCAAATTGGGCTAATTCAAGTTTTAATTTACCTGCAACTTGCTTCATCGCCTTAACTTGTGCAGCAGAACCTACACGTGATACAGAAATACCTACGTTAATTGCTGGTCGAATTCCTGAGTTAAAAATGTCTGCAGATAAAAAGATTTGACCATCGGTAATTGAAATAACATTTGTTGGAATGTAAGCTGAAACATCACCCCCTTGTGTCTCAATTACTGGTAATGCAGTCATACTCCCTTCACCTAATGCACTACTCAATTTAGCAGCACGTTCTAATAAGCGCGAATGAAGGTAAAATACATCACCTGGATATGCTTCACGACCTGGTGGACGTCGTAAAAGCAAGGACATTTGTCTATAGGCTTGCGCTTGTTTCGATAAATCATCATAAATAACAAGAGTATGACGATTTGTGTACATAAAATACTCAGCAAGAGAAGCTCCGGTATATGGAGCTAAGTATTGAAGAGTAGCCGATGCATCAGCATTTACAGCAACAACAATGGTGTAATCCATTGCTCCACGCTCTTCTAGAGTAGTTACAAGTTGTGCTACCGAAGAAGCCTTTTGACCAATTGCTACATAAACACATATAACATCTTTACCTTTTTGGTTAAGAATAGTATCTGTAGCAACTGCAGTTTTACCCGTTTGTCGATCCCCAATAATAAGTTCCCTTTGTCCACGTCCAATTGGAATCATTGCATCAATAGCAATTAAACCAGTTTGAAGTGGTTCATACACAGAACGTCTTGCAATAATTCCTGGTGCTGGAGATTCAATCAAACGTGACTCAGATGATGTGATATCACCTTTTCCATCAATTGGGCGTGCTAAAGCATCTACAACACGTCCTAAAAATGCTTCTCCGACAGGAACCTGTGCAATTTTTCCAGTGGCTTTTACAGAACTTCCTTCTTGGATATTCAAACCGTCACCCATTAAAACGGCGCCAACGTTATCTGCTTCTAAATTTAAAGCAATTCCGACCGTTCCATCTTCGAATTCTAATAATTCTCCGGCCATAACGCGCTCTAACCCATAAATTCGGGCAATTCCATCACCAACCTGCAGTACAGTTCCAATATTTACAACTTTGATTTCTTGATTATATTGTTCAATCTGCTGGCGGATAATGCTACTAATTTCATCAGGACGAATTTTGACCATATTCCCTTTCTCCGGGTCACTTATAAACGTTCAAAGAGAGCAATATGAATGTCATTAACTCGTTTATGCAAGGAAGCATCTAAACGATTTTGTAATTTTTCACGCACTTGTAGTAGTGCTAAAGAAACCACTTTTTGACAAAGTTCTTGCATCGCTTTTTGTTCTTCCAAGCGAAGACTTAACTGTTTCGTTTCTTCTAAACGAGTAATATCTTCTTCAGCACGCTCAGTAAATTTACGTGCTCCTTCTGCTGCTGCATCTTTTCCTTGTGCACGAATTTCTTCGGCTTTAGATTTTGCAATGGAAAATTGCTGTTCGGCGGCATGTAGCTGCTTAAGAGCAGTTTTGTATTTCTTTTCTGCATCATCTATTGTGTTTTGTATAGCTTTTTGTCTTGCAGTGAGTAATCCACGCAAGATATCACCACCAAAATATACAACAATTCCGATTACAGGAGCGAGATTTAATACATTGGTTTCCAGAATATTTGTATTGAAACCAAAATTTGCATTCATGAAATTCTCCTTATCAACTTATTGAGCGCTTGAGCAATAGTTCAATATTGTATTGCTCAAACGACTTCGGTTTTTAGGACACGAACGGATTAGCAAATAATAGTGCAAGAGCAACTACAAGACCATAGATTGTTAGTGCTTCCATAAATGCTAAACTTAGAAGCAAAGTACCTCGTATTTTACCTTCAGCTTCAGGTTGTCTAGCAATACCTTCTACTGCTTGCCCTGCTGCTGTCCCTTGACCAAGTCCTGGTCCAATAGATGCTAAACCGACAGCTAAACCTGCAGCAATTACAGACGCCGCGGAAACTAGTGGATTCATAAGTTTTTGTCCTTTTTTATAATTAATGGTAGATTAACAGGTTTTAATGAAATTTAATGATGATCTTCAATCGATTCACCAATGTAAGCTCCGGCTAATGTCGCAAAAATTAATGCTTGAATAGCGCTCGTAAAGAGTCCTAGCAACATCATTGGAATTGGTACCACAAGTGGAACTAAAGAAACTAAAACAGCTACTACTAATTCATCAGCTAGAATATTTCCAAATAAACGGAAACTAAGTGATAAAGGTTTTGTAAAATCTTCTAAAATATTAATAGGTAATAGTACAGGTGTAGGTTGTATATATTTGGTAAAATATCGTAATCCTTTTTTTCGAATACCACCGTAAAAATATGCAATTGAAGTAAGCAACGCTAAAGCCACTGTTGTATTAATATCATTTGTTGGTGCCGCTAGCTCGCCATTAGGTATTTCGATTAAAGCCCAAGGAAGTAGTGCTCCAGACCAATTTGATATAAAAATAAATAAAAACATAGTACCTAAAAACGGGACCCAAGATTTGTATTCTTCTTCACCTATCTGAGTTTTTGCTAAATCTCGTATAAATTCTAATATATATTCAACCAAGTTTTGTGATCCTTGAGGAATGTCGTTAAGAGTACGAGTAGACACAAATGCAAAAATCGCTAATAGCGAAATAACAAACCAGGAAGTTAGCAAAACTTGACCGTGTATTTCAAAGTTACCTATATTCCAATACCAGTGTTGGCCGACTTCAACTTCTGCAATATTATAAATTAAGTTGGTCATATTTTGTCCATATTATGAGACTACTCCCATATTAACGAACTGCAGATAAACGAGCAATATTTCCTCTCTGAATTGCTTCGACAAAACATTCCAGAACTGTTTGAATGGAACCAACAGAATCATCATTTGCCGGAACACCCCAGTCAGCCATAGTAGGATCACAATTACTATCTAGCATGGCAACAACAGGGATTTTTAATTTTCTACATTCTCGAACTGCATTTATTTCTTCGGGTTGTCCAACTAAAATTACAACATCAGGTAAAGCTTTCATTGACTTTAACCCACCTAAATATTTATTTAACCGAGCCCATTCTTTCTTTAAATTAGCTGCTTCTTTTTTAGGTAAACCTTCAAAAGATTGGTTTTCAAGTTGTTCTAACCGTTTTAATGAAACTTGCAAAGTTGACCAATTTGTTAGCATACCACCTAACCATCTTTGGTTAACAAAAAAACCATTGCACAAACCTGCCGCTTGTGCAATTACACGACCAGCTTGCTTTTTTGTACCAACAAATAAAAATGTCTTATTTTCAGAGGCTGATTTTTCTAAAAAATCACAAGTGCTTTGTAAACACTGATGAGTTTGAACTAAATCTAAAACATGAATACCGTTTCGTTGACCGTATAGAAACGGAGCCATTTTTGGGTTCCATTTTCGTGTTTGATGACCAAAGTGCATTCCAACACGTACCATTTCTTCAATTGATTTCATCAGATTGGGATTCGTTTAAATAATCATTCTTCATTTCATTGTACATTCCGGTTCCGGCTGGAATCAATCTACCTAGAATGACATTTTCCTTTAAACCTTGCAAGAAATCAGTTTTTTGTTCAATCGCTGCTTTAGTAAGCACTCTAGTTGTTTCTTGGAAACTTGCAGCAGATATAAAACTACCAGCTTCTAATGAAGCTTTCGTAATCCCTAAAACGGCTGGTTCATAGGTTAATCTACCTTCAGCAGCTTTTTTTGCCCATAGTTTTGATTCGAGTGTTGTCAATTCAACTAATTCACCAGGTAAAAAAGGAATACGACCAGCTGGATCTACATATGTAATTTTTACTTTCGATGTCATTTTTCGAACAATAATTTCAATATGTTTTTCAGAAATTTGAACGCCCTGGTTTGCATAAACATTTTGAATACGTTCTACAAGAATAGGTTGAAGCGATGTTAAGCTAGCTTTTGCTATATTCTCATTTCGTTGTGAAAATAAATGAATAAACTTGTTTAATTGTTGATGAATATTATTTGGAATAGGTTGTAAATCTTTTGTATGTCTCGCTTCTAATAATTCTTCAATTTTCGGTAAACCTTGAACAATATCCTCAGTTTTCTGTTGTTCATATACAAGTGTTACTAGATTTCGACCAGTTTGTACCCATTCACTATTATGGACATGAATTTCTGCTCCAGGCGAAATTAGAAAATTGAAGGCTCTTCGAAAAATAACTAAATTTTTTGTTTTTTGAATAATCTGCCCATTTTCTTGTAAAAACTCTCCTATTTTTTGAATATTAATTTTTACCGATTGAAGTTTTTTTAATTGAATAACAGAGTTTTTTTGAGTAAATTCACCTCCAAAATTTATCGAAGCGTAAGTTGTGTTAACAGGGTTATGTCGAAACATCCATTTAATTGGATAAATCTTGTTGTGAATAGTTGTCTCGATAAAAGGCATCTGCCTTGGTGGTAATAAAGAAATATTATACCCAGCCCCGATTCGATTTTTAAAAATATAAAAGAAATTAGGTTTATACTCTTTTGGATAAACTCTACCTTTTTTAACAAAATTTCTTGACTGGAACACAACGTCTAAATAAGATTTGCTAGGATTTTTATTAATTTGCATAAAGCCAATTAATGAGGACAAAAACTTTGCTAATACAAAAGCATTTGGGAAAGTAACGTCATCAATAATGATTTTTCCAGGCGAGATGAAATTTAACTTTTTTAATTTTTGTTTTGGAGAATACCACCATATCGGTCTTTTTGTTGTTGAAGTGTTTACTTTTAAGTAACTATAAATACCAAATGAAAAATAAATTTTACCTTTTACGAATACGCCACTTTCAGGAGTGATACTACTATGTGTGGAAATATACTTGTGTATCAAATCAGCTTTCAAGCCAATTTCATTTCCCGGAACAGGTGGTGTAAGTTTCTTACCCGAAAGTACCCATAGCGATCCACCTTTTTTGGCAATTCTTGCTGTACCACCTTTTCCAGACTTTAAATTACTAAAATAAGTCTGACCTTCGATATTGGACACTACAGGGTGTGTCGCTTGAACACCTTGTATAGATATATTTGCTTCTGCAATTCGTTGGTATTTTCGTACAAACTCTCCGTGTCTTACAAGGAGTATTGTTTGCGCAGGTAATTTGATACTAATTAATGGGCCATTTGAACTTTGAACAAATACGCGATTTTGATTCTTAAGCAAAAAACCAAAACTACCATATCGTGTTCTGATAACTGAACCAGAACCAGGCATTTCATATAAAATTTTTCCAGTCCACGGTGCACGAATCAAGTTTCCTGCTTCCCCGGAAAAAACACCACCTGTGTGAAATGTTCGCATGGTTAACTGAGTCCCGGGTTCTCCAATCGATTGAGCAGCTAGAATCCCAACAGCTTCGCCCAAATGGACTAGTTCACCTTTGGCTAAACTCCAACCATAACACATTTGGCAAATTTCAACTTCACATGTTAGTGGAGAACGAACAATTACATCTTTATATCCTTCGTCGCGGATTTTTGCTGCAAGTATTGTTGTAATTACATCATTTCGATTTGCTAAGTTATCACTACGAAATAAAAAATTTGGAGTTGAAAGAGAATAATATAAACGAATAAGAAAATGAGATGAAGAATCGAGTTTTGGTAAATCGAGCGCTAATACTCTTCCACAAATTTGATTAATATTAACTGTAATCCCTTTTGGCGTACCACAATCAATTACTCGTATTACTACATCTTGCGCAACATCAATAAGCCTACGTGTTAAATAGCCAGAATTTGCAGTACGTAACGCAGTATCTACTAGGCCTTTTCGTGCACCATAACATGAAATCATGTATTCAGTAACGGTTAATCCTTCTCGAAAGTTACTTATTATTGGAAAGTCCAAAATTTTCCCTTCAGAGTCAGACATTAGACCCCTCATACCAACTAATTGTCGTACCTGTGATAAATTTCCTCGTGCACCTGAAAAAGCCATCATGTAAACTGGATTAAACGGATCCATGGCTACAAAAGTTTCAATAACTTCTTCTTTTAACTTTTCACTTGTGTTATGCCAGATGTCTAGAACACTTCGTGTTCTTTCGACCGCTGTAATTGTACCTCTTCGGTGTTGCTTTTCTGTCCAGTTAGATTGACGCTTTGCTTCTTGAATTAAACTAACTTTAGTCGGTGGAATTCGTAGATCTTCAATACCGAGTGATATTCCAGCCATTGTGGCCTCATGGAAACCAGTTGATTTGCATAGTTCAAGAAATTCAACAGTCTTTTCTGGTCCATACTGAACAAAAATCCAACTAACAAGTTGTTTAATACGTCCTTTATCAAGCATAAAAATCTTTATTTTGAAGTGTTTTTAATATGTCTTGAAAAATTAATTGACCTACAGTAATCATCTTATAATTTTGATTTGACAATTTAAAAGATGTAGGACCTATTATTTGTTTTTTTCCATTCAAAGTAATACGAATTTCTGTGGGTGTTTCAGACATTTGATCGTCTATAGTCCAAACCCATGTATGCAAATCTAATTTGTTTTGAAAGTAAGCTTGTTTCCAATTAAGAATTGGCAAACTATACTTTGCTCGAATACCAGGTTTTTCAGCAGTTAAATAATATAATCCAAGAACCATATCTTGACTTGGAACTGTTATTGGTTGACCGGTAGCTGGCGATAATAAATTGTCACAAGCAAGCATCAATTGCCTAGCCTCTTGTTGAGATTCGGCAGACAAAGGAACATGAACAGCCATTTGATCCCCATCAAAATCAGCATTAAAAGCCGGACAAACAAGGGGATGTAAATAAATTGCTTTTCCGTCAACTAATCGAGGTTCAAAAGCTTGCATACTTAGTCGATGTAACGTCGGTGCTCTATTTAACAACACTGGATGATGATGTATGACATCTGCTAATATTTTCCACACAGACTGGTCTTTTGCATTTATTAATGTTTTTGCAGCTCGAATTGTTGGAACAGTTTGAAGAAGTTGTCGAATTACAAAAGGTTGAAATAATTCTAGTGCCATTTCTTTCGGTAATCCGCATTCAAAAATTTTCAAATGTGGGCCTACAACAATAACAGATCTACCAGAATAATCAACACGTTTTCCTAACAAGTTTTGTCGAAATCTTCCTTGTTTACCTTTTAGCATTTCTGCAAGTGAACGTAGTGGACGGAGACGGGCCCGCTTACGTGTATCTAGTAATGCATCAACCGAATCCTGCAATAACCGTTTATTTGCTGTTCGAATTAAATCAGGCGCCATAGCTTGTTTTGCATCTAAACATCTTTTATTTCGATTAATAACTAATCGATACAAATCATTTAAATCAGATGAAGCAAATTGTCCGCCATCCAACTGAACAATAGGTCGTAAGTCGGGTGGTAAAATAGGTAATATAGACAAGACCATCCATTCTGGTTTAACTCGTAGTGAGTGATGAAGTAACCGTAACCGACGTATTCGGCGATTCTCCCATTTACTCAAGGCAGTACGAATTCTTGCTGACTCGCGAGAAATATTACGATTTTGAATTAAAAAACGAATCGCTTCACTACCAGTATTGCATCCATCTTTTGTGTCCAAAAAAGCATAACAATATGCTAAACTTTCTAATTCTTTTTTTGGTCGTCCTAAAAAAAGTGAAAGGTAACTTCCTTTACGAAACCAAATATGAGTAACGGGATATTGTAAAAATATACATCCGATCCAATGTCGACGGGCCTGTTTTATGCCAAAAATTTCTTCGCAAAATAAACCGTCTTTTTCCGGTTTAAATGTTCGGTAATTAATGGTATCAGAAGTTTTAACTTGACCTAAAAACATGGTACCGTCAGTCAATTGTCTTGTTGCCCATTCGCGAATTGTTGCCGGTGAAGCAAAATTTATCTGTATTGACTCAATCATCATGTCATATTCATAATTCCAACGGTTGGGTGAACTCGAGTAGGTCGATTGGCTCCTTGATAAACCCCAATCTCAAAACATAATGCCTGAAGTTCCCGAACTAGTACTTTAAAAGCTTCTGGTGTACCATGATGGGAAACTGGAGATCCTTTTAATATAGCGTTCATGACTTCATTTCTACCTTTCATATCATCTGATTTCACTGTTAATAATTCCTGTAAGCAATAGGCGGCGCCAAAACCTTCTAACGCCCACACTTCCATTTCACCTACTCGTTGACCACCGTGTTTTGACCTACCACCCAAAGGTTGTTGAGTTACTAATGAATAAGGGCCAGTGGAACGAGCGTGCATTTTGTCTTCAACTAAATGAACCAATTTTAAAATATAAGCTTTACCAACAGTCACTGGTTGATCCATTAATTCACCAGTTCGCCCATCAAACAAATTTGTTTTTCCTGGATAATTTGAATTTAAGATCCAGCGTTGACCTGTTTTATTTTTTGCCTCAAATAATTTTGAATAAACTAATCCACGTGATGCTTCTGGACCATATTTTTCATCAAATGAATTAATTTGATATCGTTCGTCTAAAAAATCACCAGCAAATCCTAATAAACATTCAAAAATTTGACCGACGTTCATGCGTGAGGGTACTCCTAACGGGTTTAAAACCATATCAACTGGAACACCATTTGGTAAATATGGCATATCCTGCCGAGGCATAATTTTTGAAACAATACCTTTGTTACCATGTCTTCCAGCTAATTTGTCTCCAACTTGCAATTTTCGTTGTTGCGCAATCCAAACTTGAATTGTGGACCCAACGATCACACGAATAATACGTCCTTGAACACCATGTGGAACCCTCAAAGCGCTTTCTTTGAAATTGGAAGGGGCTTCTTTACGAAAAATAGCTAGTAGTAATCTTTGTTGAGGGGACACACTTAAAACTTCTCGAGGAGTAACCTTTCCAACTAAAATATCACCTTCTTTAACCCATGATCCCACTCGTGCAATCCCTCGATTATCTAAGTGGCGCGTAAAGTAAGCAGAAACACCTGGTAAATCTTTTGTAATCTTTTCTAGTCCAGATTCTGTTTGACGAAGTTTTGTTTCATAATTTGCAATATGTACAGAAGTAAAAACATCATGATAAATAAGTCGTTCACTTACACAGATTGCATCTTCAAAGTTGAACCCTTCCCAAGGCATGTACGCAACTACAATATTTTTACCTAAAGCTAAGTCTCCTTGCACTGTCGAAGGTCCATCAGCAATACATTCACCAACTTCAACCCATTCTCCTGAAAAGACAGTAGGTCTGTTTACTTGCCATGTTCCTTGATTTGATCGTTGAAGGTTGATCATTAAACTTTCATCAAGTGCCTCGGATAAAATTCTTATTTTTTCGGAGCTTACGTACACAACTTTTCCACTCTTTGGAGCATAAATTGTGCTGGATTGACCAACTTGTGCTTCTAAACCCGTACCGACAATTGGTGGTTCTGGTTTGATCAAAGGAACCGCTTGACGTTGCATATTTGACCCCATTAAAGCGCGGTTTGCATCATCGTGCTCAACAAAGGGAATTAATGCAGTAGCAATGGACATCGTTTGCATTGGTGCAATACCAATAAAATCAATTGAAGATGAAGGAACACTCTTCCATTCTTGTTCTACACGTATCGAGATCAAGTCATTCGGCAACATGCGATTTTTTGATAAAACTATGTCACCTGGTGAAACTCGAGATTTTTCTTCATCTTCGGACAAAAGAAATTGGGGAGTAGAAGAAGCTTTCCCATTTCTAATTTTATAGAAAGGTGCTATTAAATTACCGAAACGGTTCGTCATAGCAAAACTTGCTAATGAACCAACTAAACCTGCATTTGGGCCTTCTGGTGTTTCAATTGGACAAATGCGTCCATAATGACTTGGATGAATTTCGCGGACGGCCATTCCTGCTCTTTCTTTACTTAAACCTCCTGGTCCTAAACAAGTTAGTCGACGTTTATGTGTAATTTCAGCTAATGGATTTGTCTGGTCCATTAACTGACTTAAAGGACTTGATCCAAAAAATTCTCGTAACGCTCCGGAGATGGTTTTTGGATTAATTTTTCCCTGATCTTGAAGCATTCTTTCTAACCTTAAACAACCTATTCTGAATTGATTTTGTAAAAGTTCCCCAGAAGCTTTAATACGGCGATTTTTTAGATGATCAATATCATCAAACGCACCTTCCCCGGTTGTCAGATTGATTAATGCGTCTGTTGCTGCTACAATGTCCTCAGGTTGTAAATTATGAACATGGGCTGGAATTGAAAGTTTCAATTTTCGGTTCAGTTGAATTCTACCGATTGATCCTAGGTCATAGCGCTCTAAATCTTGTAAAAATGTTGAGACCAAAACCTTTTTTCCTTGATTCCATTTTACCCAAATTCTGTCTTGCTTATCCATTTCCAACCGCAGCCATGAACCACGAGCACAAATGATGTTTCCAACAACAGTGCGTCTATTTTTTGCATCACGAATTTCCTTAAAATAAATACCCGGGCTACGAACGATTTGATGAACAACCACTCTTGCTGATCCATTCCAAATAAAATGCCCACGACTCGTCATTAACGGTAAATCACCTAACCAGATCCATTGATTTTCAATACAAACATAAAACGATGTACAGTAAGTTAAATTTTCTAGTACGCATTCTTGTGGGCTCCGTTTAGGCCACTTCCAACGAATATCGTCTGCAGATAACGTTGGATATAAATAGCACAATTCTTCAAGAAGTCCTTGCCGTAAAAAAGAACGAAAACTTGATAATTGAAGCTTTACAAACCAAGGCAGTGGAGGAATCATCATTCAGCTAATTTAAGTTAAGTAACAAATACAGTATACCAGCTGTAATATTAAATATTGTTTATGGCGGCATGGCCAAGTGGTAAGGCAGAGGATTGCAAATCCTTTATCCCCAGTTCGAATCTGGGTGCCGCCTTTTAATTTAGGCTCACGGCTACTTTTTGAATGAGTAATGATGCTACGTTTCCGTTCTGACATGGTTATCATTCAAAAAGACCAGTGAGCTTACATAATATTTTATATTTTTCTTTTTAAAACGTCAATCTAGTGCTACTTGATCGACAATACCATACTCCTTAGCTTCTTTTGCTGATAAAAAGCGGTCTCGATCCATATCTTTTGCAATTACACTTAAACTCTGTCCAGTTCGTTCAGCATAAATTTGGCCAACTTGTCGACGAATTCGTAGTACTTCTTGCGCCTCATATAACACCTCGGATGCTTGACCTCTTGTTCCGCCTTCTGGTTGATGAATCATAATACGAGAATGTGGTAAAGCGATACGCTTTCCAATATCTCCACCCGCTAAAACAAACGATGCCATAGAGGCTGCTATCCCAACACAAATTGTTGTTACAGAAGCTTGCACATGATGCATGGTATCGTAGACAGCAATTCCCGAAGTCACAGATCCTCCTGGTGAATTGATATATAAAAATAATCCTTTTGTTTCATCTTCAGCGTTAAGATATAGCATAATCCCAACAAGTTGATTTGATAATTCATCATCTAAATCTTGACCAACAAACAATACACGTTCTCGATATAGCCGATTGTAGATATCGACCCATTGTGGTGTTGGTTCACCTGGTAAACGGTAAGCAACTTTAGGAACACCTATAGGCATAAAAATTCCTCATTTCTTTTTATTAACCCAGTATACACTTTTAAACTACTTTTAAAACAAACTTTAAAATAAAATAGTTTATATTAAAAATAGTTTATTCTGATGGGTAAAAACGTTTAAGGCCCCCTAAGAAAGGGGGCACTCAGCTTTTATTAGTTCAGTAAAAAACTAGCCTTGAATAGATGGAGCTTCAACAGCAGCTAAATCTAGTGGGAAGTTGTGAGCATTACGCTCGTGCATTACTTCCATACCTAGGTTTGCACGGTTGATAATATCAGCCCAAGTGTTAATTACACGTCCTTGGCTGTCAACTACAGATTGGTTGAAGTTAAACCCGTTAAGGTTGAACGCCATAGTAGAAACACCAAGAGCAGTGAACCAAATTCCGATTACTGGCCAAGCAGCAAGGAAAAAGTGAAGAGAGCGAGAGTTGTTAAAAGATGCATATTGGAAGATTAAACGACCGAAGTAGCCGTGAGCTGCAACGATATTGTAAGTTTCTTCTTCTTGTCCAAATTTGTATCCTGCGTTAGCAGATTCGTTCTCTGTAGTTTCACGGATCAAGCTGGAAGTAACCAAAGAACCGTGCATTGCACTAAATAGAGATCCACCGAAAACGCCAGCAACACCTAGCATATGGAATGGGTGCATCAAGATATTATGCTCAGCTTGGAATACAATCATAAAGTTGAAAGTTCCAGAAATACCTAGAGGCATACCATCAGAGAATGAACCTTGCCCGATTGGGTACACAAGGAATACAGCACTTGCTGCTGCTACTGGAGCTGAATAAGCTACAGCAATCCAAGGACGCATACCTAAACGGAAGCTTAGTTCCCACTCACGACCCATGTAGCAAGCTACACCTAGTAGGAAGTGACATACAACTAATTGGTAAGGACCACCGTTGTAAAGCCATTCGTCTACAGAAGCTGCTTCCCAGATTGGGTAGAAGTGCATACCAATTGCGTTAGATGTTGGAACTACTGCACCAGAGATGATATTGTTACCGTAAAGTAAAGAACCAGAAACAGGTTCACGAATACCGTCAATGTCAACTGGAGGAGCTGCAATAAAAGCAATGATAAATACAGAAGTTGCAGTTAAAAGAGTTGGGATCATAATAACACCGAACCACCCAATGTAAAGGCGGTTGTCAGTAGAAGTGATCCAGTTACAGAAGCGAGCCCAAAGGCTTGCGCTTTCGCGTCTTTCTAAAATAGCAGTCATGGTTTTTTGGTTAATAATATATTGAATTTCCCAAGTATTAAACTTGTTACTGTATATTATGTGCGATTTATCTGTTGAATGTCAATTTATTTATTGTTTCTTGTAAGATTCCATAAACTTTTCTCTAAAAAAGGATTATAAAAATAGGCCAAAAAAGGTATTAATTGTGTTCGAATACGATTTCGTTTTATATAGAGCATATTGTTTGTTAAATCTTTTATACAGGGAATTTGCCAATTCCAATGCAAAGTTTCAACTTGCCATTTTGCCCAATGTAAAATTGGACGGTTTAAAATAATTTTAACGGTCGGGAAACTAGTCGATAAAATAAGTAATTTTGAATGAATACCTGAGCTTAAACTACCCCGTAAGAAAAAATGGATGATTGATTCAATAGAATCATTAGCATGATGAGCTGTTTCTATTGACGTATAGTTTTCAATATTAGCGATATGGAGCCACGAAAGATAACGTAGTTCTCGACTTTTTGTTTCGGTTTGTTCACGTTTAATTACTACAGTACAAATTTTTTGTTTAATGCCTGTACCAAACGAATGCAATAAAAAAGCATTATTTAGAGATTCCACAGACCAGTTGTGGTTAACATGGATCCAGCCTGCGTGTTTCTGAAATAAACAAAAAAACCAAGCCATAGTATAAGAATCTTTTCCGCCTGATATAGCAATACCTTTATAAAAAACCATAAAAAAAACAAAGTAAATTTTTGCCAGGAACCAGATTTGAACTGGTGACACGAGGATTTTCAGTCCTCTGCTCTACCAACTGAGCTATCCCAGCTTTCAATAACTAGAGTACCAAAAAACTAGTAGTTCTGGCAACAACCAAGAGGCCTAGGTTGACAAAAATAAAGCAAAATATGTTATTTTATTCTACAGAGAAAACGTACTAGAACATAAAAAAATGCCAACTATACAACAATTGGTACGTAAACAGCGATTAAAACTCGGAAAAAAAACAAAGTCAGCTGCACTACAATCTTGTCCACAAAGACGTGGTGTGTGCACAAGAGTTTATACAACAACCCCTAAAAAACCAAATTCCGCACTGCGCAAAGTAGCACGTGTTCGTTTAACTTCCGGCGTTGAAGTTACAGCGTATATCCCGGGTATTGGTCACAATTTACAAGAACATTCAGTAGTATTAATTCGTGGTGGTCGCGTTAAAGATTTACCAGGAGTTCGTTACCATATAGTCCGTGGAACTTTAGACACTTCCGGAGTTAAAGTTCGAACGCAAGGTAGATCGAAGTATGGTGTAAAAAAACCATCTAATTAAACCTAGCTTTTATATTTTAAGGAGAAATAATGTCCCGCCGAACACGAGCAATTAAAAGAATTCATACCCCGGATCCAGTTTATCGCAGTCGTCTTTTACACATGATCGTTAATCATTTGTTAAAAAACGGCAAAAAAGCACTTGCGTATCGTACACTTTATCAAACACTACAAAAGATTGAGGCCAGTACTGGTCAAGATGCCATTCAAATCCTTGAACAAGCAATACGTAATGTTACTCCTTTAGTCGAAGTAAAAGCAAGACGCGTCGGTGGTTCTACGTATCAAGTTCCAATTGAAGTACAACCAGAACGTGGTACAGCGCTTGCAATTCGTTGGTTATTACAGTCTTCACGCAAACGATCTGGCCGAGATATCCAGTCAAAACTTACTCAAGAACTAATTGATGCTTCAAATCATTTAGGTAATGCGATTCGAAAACGCGATGAGACGCATCGAATGGCAGAGGCAAATAAGGCTTTTGCACATTATAGATTATAAAGTTCGAAGCTAGATTTAATAAAATTATCTAGCTTTTTTTAATAGTCTATACTATAAAACCCCCCTTTTTTTAGGGGGTTTATGGAAGCCTTTTTAACCAAATTTACCAGAAGTAGATGCAATCAAGAAAGCTGCATAAGTAAGAATGTAGCCTACGGAAAAGTGACTTAATCCAACTAATCGAGCTTGCACAATAGAAAGAGCAACTGGCTTATCTTTCCATCGAACAATATTTGCTAGAGGTGTACGTTCATGAGCCCAAGCTAATGTTTCAATTAACTCTTGCCAATATCCTCGCCAAGAAATTAAAAACATAAAGCCAGTCGCCCAAACCAAATGCCCAAATAAGAACATCCAGGCCCAAACAGATAAGCTATTCATACCGAATGGGTTATAACCATTAATTAACTGAGATGAATTTAGCCATAAGTAATCACGTAACCAACCCATCAAATAAGTCGATGATTCATTGAATTGCGCAACATTACCTTGCCATAAAGTAATATGTTTCCAGTGCCAATAAAAAGTTACCCAACCAATAGTATTCAACATCCAAAATACAGCTAAGTAAAAAGCATCCCAAGCAGAAATGTCACAAGTACCTCCACGCCCAGGGCCATCACAAGGAAAACTGTAACCAAATTCTTTTTTATCCGGCATTAGTTTTGAACCTCGTGCGTCTAACGCTCCTTTGACAAGAATTAGGGTAGTAGTGTGCAGTCCTAATGCAATAGCATGATGCACTAAAAAGTCGCCAGGACCGATCGTTAAAAACAATGAATTGGTATTGTTATTAATTGCGTCTAACCAACCAGGTAACCAAATATTTTGACTAGCTGATGTAGCTACACTATCACCCGAAGATAAAAGAACATCAAATCCGTATAGTGCTTTACCATGTGAAGCTTGAATCCACTGTGCAAATACAGGTTCAATTAAGATTTGTTTTTCTGGTGTACCAAATGCTTGCATAACATCGTTATGGACATAAAGTCCAAGTGTATGAAATCCTAAAAATAAGGAAACCCAACTTAGATGTGAAATTATAGCTTCTTTATGTTCTAGCATACGAGATAAAACATTGCCTTCATTTTGTTCAGGGTCGTAATCTCGAATAAAGAAAATTGCGCCATGCGCAAAAGCACCTGTCATAATGAATCCAGCAATATATTGATGGTGAGTATACAAGGCCGCTTGTGTTGTAAAATCTTGTGCAATGAATGCATAAGGTGGCAATGAATACATATGCTGAGCAACTAAAGATGTAATAACACCTAACGAAGCTAAGGCTAAGCCTAGCTGAAAATGTAGTGAGTTATTTAATGTATCAAATATACCTTTATGTCCTGCACCTAAACGACCGCTTGGTGCTGTGTGAGCATCCAAAATTTCACGTATACTATGTCCAATACCAAAATTTGTACGGTACATATGTCCAGCTACAATGAAAACAACAGCTATGGCCAAATGATGGTGTGCCATATCTGTTAACCATAAACTTTGTGTTTGGGGGTGAAACCCACCAACGAAAGTTAGAATAGCGGTTCCAGCACCTTCTGATGTACCAAAAAGATGGTTTGTAGTATCTGGATTTTGTGCATACGCTGCCCAATTACCTGTGAAAAAAGGCGAAAGGCCTTGTGGGTGTGGAAGTGTTGTGAGCAAGTTGTCCCAACGTACATGCTGGCCACGAGACTCTGGAATTGCGACGTGCACCAAATGACCTGTCCAAGCAAGTGAGCTTACTCCAAAAAGACCAGCTAAGTGATGGTTAAGTCTTGATTCTGCATTTTTAAACCAAGATACACTTGGTTTAAATTGAGGTTGTAAATGCAACCATCCTGCAAAAAGTAATAAAGACGATACAATTAGCAAAAAGAGCGCACCTTGATAAAGGTCTTGGTTTGTACGCATGCCAATTGTAAACCACCATTGATAAACTCCTGAATAAGCTATATTTACAGGACCTGACGCGCCCCCTCGGGTATACGCTTCGACTGCTGGTTGACCGAAATGTGGGTCCCAGATTGCATGAGCAATTGGGCGTACGTGCAAGGGATCTTGGACCCATTGTTCAAAATTACCTTGCCAAGCAACATGAAATAAGTTACCAGAAGTCCATAAAAAAATAATTGCTAACTGCCCGAAATGAGAAGCAAAAATCTTTTGATAAAGTAATTCTTCTGTCATGCCGTCATGACTTTCAAAATCGTGAGCAGTTGCGATACCGTACCAAATTCGACGAGTTGTAGGGTCTTGTGCAAGCCCTTGGCTAAACTTTGGAAATTTTGTTGCCATTGTTATCCTACTGCAATCAATCTTGCTAAGAAGAAAGACCATGTTGTGGCAATTCCTCCTAGAAGGTAATGAGCTACACCCACAGCACGACCTTGAGTAATACTTAATGCTCTTGGTTGAATCGCTGGTGCAACTTTCAATTTATTATGTGCCCATACAATGGATTCGATTAGTTCTTGCCAATATCCACGGCCACTGAATAGGAACATTAAACTAAATGCCCAAATAAAGTGTGCCCCTAAGAAAATTAAACCGTATGCTGATAGGGCAGATCCATACGATTGGATAACTTGGGATGCTTGCGCCCATAAAAAGTCACGTAACCATCCATTAATTGTTATAGAACTTTGTGCAAAGTTGCCTCCAGTAATATGCGAAATGCCTTGTGCATTTACATTACCCCAGACATCTGACTGCATCTTCCAACTAAAATGAAAAATAACAATTGAAATACAATTGTACATCCAGAAAAGACCTAAGAATACGTGGTCCCAAGCAGAAACTTGACATGTACCTCCACGCCCAGGTCCATCACAAGGAAATCTAAATCCAAGATTTGCTTTATCAGGAATTAATCGAGAACTGCGTGCAAATAAGACACCTTTTAGCAATATAAGCACTGTTACATGAATAGTGAATGCGTGTATATGGTGAACAAGAAAATCTGCTGTTCCAAGTGGTATTGGCATCATTGCAACTTTTCCACCAACTGCTACAACTTCACCACCCCATGTTGGACTTGTCGATGCAATTGCGTTTGGTGCTGTAAAACCAGGAGCTGTATTATGTAAGTTTTGAACCCATTGAGCAAAGACTGGTTGCAGTTGAATTGCAGTGTCCGAAAACATATCTTGTGGACGACCCAAAGCACTCATAGTATCGTTGTGTATGTATAACCCAAAACTATGGAACCCAAGGAAGATACAAACCCAATTTAAATGAGAAATAATTGCATCACGATGACGAATCATTCTGTCTAAAACGTTGTTGTAGTTGTTTGTGGGATCGTAATCACGAACCATAAAGATCGCTGCATGTGCAGCTGCCCCTGTCACCATAAAACCACCAATCCACATATGATGTGTAAATAGCGATACAGATGTAGCATAATCAATTGCTATATAAGGGTATGGTGGCATTGCATACATATGATGTGAAACTATGATTGATAATGAACCAAACAAAGCTAAATTAATTGCTAGTTGAGCATGCCAAGAAGTTGTTAAGATTTCGTATAAGCCTTGATGACCTTCTCCAGTCAGTGGACCACGATGTGCCTCTAAAATTTCCTTCATACTATGGCCGATACCCCAATTTGTACGGTACATATGTCCCGCGATAATGAAAAGAACAGCAATAGCAAGATGGTGGTGAGCTTGATCAGTTAGCCATAAACTTCCTGTTGTTGGATTTAAACCACCACGAAATGTAAGGAAATCTGTATAATCGGCCCAATGCATAGTAAAAAAAGGTGTCAAACCTTTAGCGAAACTAGGGTACAGTTGTGCCATTAAAGCGCGATTTAAAATAAATTCGTGAGGTAATGGAATTTCCTTCGGATCTACTCCTGAATCTAATAACTGATTAATTGGTAAAGACACATGAATTTGATGCCCCGCCCACGCAAGTGATCCAAGACCTAGAAGTCCAGCTAAATGGTGGTTTAGCATCGATTCAACATTCTGAAACCATTCTAATTTTGGTGCTGCTTTATGATAGTGGAACCAGCCTGCAAAGAACATTAAGCCAGCCATTACAAGACCGCCAATTGCGGTTGTGTAAAGTTGTAGCTCACTTGTAATACCTGCAGCACGCCAAAGTTGAAAAAACCCAGAAGTGATTTGAATTCCTTGAAAACCACCTCCGACATCGCCATTTAAAATTTCTTGTCCAACTATAGGCCAAACTACTTGTGCACTTGGTTTAATATGAACAGGATCGGTTAACCAAGCTTCGTAGTTCGAAAATCTTGCACCATGGAAGTATGCTCCGCTTATCCAGATAAAAATAATACCTAATTGACCAAAGTGAGCACTAAAAACTTTTCGCGAAATATCTTCAAGGTCACTAGTATGACTGTCAAAGTCATGTGCGTCGGCATGTAAATCCCAAATCCAAGTTGTACTTGTTGGTCCTTTAGCAAGACTTCGAGAAAAATGTCCAGGTTTTGCCCATTTTTCAAATGAAGTTTGCACAGGATTACGATCTACGAGGACTTTTACCTTTTTAGCTTCACGCTCAGGTGGACGAATTGTCATCGAGATTCTCCTCTTTTTTAATGATCGAAATACTTTACTGAAAACGTCTAAAAGACGGGTACAAAATTTTCATAAGTAAAGCTTTCCTATGAACTATTATGACACGACTTTTAGTGCTTTATGGACAAGAAGGTTTTTAGTACTACATAAATTTACGGGACTGACGGGATTCGAACCCGCAACTTCCGCCGTGACAGGGCGGTGCTCTAACCAGTTGAACTACAGTCCCAACACAATAATATTGCCATTTCTAACACGCTGCTGTCAATTTACTTGCTCTTAAAAGTTTTTATAGTGTACACTTATTGTTAACCTTTTAAAAAGTGATAAAGCCATACAAAAAAATGACTCGAGTAAAAAGAGGAAACGTTGCTAGAAAACGACGTAACAAGATACTTCAAATGAATAAAGGTTTTCGTGGTTCAAACTCAACCCTGTTCCGTACAGCTAATCAAAAAAATATGCGGTCATTGAAATACGCTTATCGAGATAGAAAACGCAAGAAGAGAGAATTTCGTAAATTATGGATTACCCGTATAAATGCGGCGGCAAGAGAACAAGGACTCACATATAGTCAGCTAATACATCAACTAAAATTAAACAATGTAGAAATTAATCGAAAAGTACTGTCACAAATAACTTTATTTGATCAAAATGCATTCTCTACACTAGTTCATTCAAGCTAATTTAAAAATTGTTCACAAAGCTTTTTATGAAGCTTTGTGAACAAAGGGTAATAAAGATAAAATCCGAGCTCGTTTGACAGCTTTTGTTAATTGTCGTTGTTGTTTAGCCGTTAAGCCTGTTACCCGTCTTGGTAATATTTTTCCTTCGGAAGTAATAAATCGACGTAAAAAGTCCACGTTTTTATAATCAATTGTAAAGCTAATTGATTGATGTTCCTCATTAAATCGCATAGAATTTTTTTGTTGTATTTATGAAATTACTTTGAATGTAAATCAACACGCCCTGTAGGACTTGAACCCACGACATCAGGTTTTGGAAACCTGCGTTCTACCAGCTGAACTAAGGACGCGTCTCGGGATGGCAGGATTCGAACCTGCGACCTCCTGTTCCCAAAACAGGAGCGCTACCAAACTGCGCTACATCCCGTAATCTCTAGTATACTAACTTTGAGTGATCCTTACTAGGATCACTCAAGGATAAAATTAACGAAAACTTACTGCTGCTTGCCAAACAAAAGCAAGAAGAAGAAAAAGAACAGGAATAACAGGTAATATATCTACAATTGGGTCAAAAGGTGCATAAGCTTCAGGAAGCTTTGCTAAAATCAGATCTGTTATAGTAAACACAAAAGGTCTCCTAAGTTTCAAATTAAACTTTGTAGTATTATACTACTACATAATTTTTTTATCGGGCATATTGACAGATTATTTGAAAAAAATGCTATTCTAGTTTTGTTGGGGTGTGGCCAAGTGGTAAGGCAGCGGGTTTTGGTCCTGTTATTCGAGGGTTCGAATCCTTCCACCCCAGAGAAAGTTAACTATTGCAATGTCTTTGCTATACAGGAATATAAGTCAAATTTATTCTTGTTTTTGCTTAATAAGCATTTTTGTCCAATGGTCAATAATTTACATTAATAAATGTATGTCAGAATTAAACTGTAGCAAATAAGTTTAAGTGTTTTTAAATCTTAAATTAGTATTGAGTACTATAATTCATTTTTGATAAGTGCAAAGTAAACTATTAAATGTTAAGAATTATCTTTCAGGTAAGATTTATAGCAAAATTTTCAATATCTAGTAACATTAGATATGTTAACTAGCGGAAACAGATGTAATTTATACATTTGCAATTTACAATATATTATTCGATTAAATTCTCAAATAAAATTAATTGTGGTTAATTAAATAATTTTCGAACATGTAAATATAAAATTATTAACCTTAGTTTTTAATATTATAAGTAGGAATTACTTCTTGAGAATGCTATGATAGTTAGTATAAAAAAATAAAGAATTTTTATGTCTCGTTTTAGAGGACCTCGCCTTAAAATAGTACGTCGTTTAGGAGAATTACCAGGATTTACTCAAAAACAGTCAAAGAAGTCCAACCGCCCTGGACAACATGGAGCAAAAGATAGTAAGCTTTCCGCGTACGGTGTTCGTTTACAAGAAAAACAAAAATTACGTTATAACTACGGTGTAACTGAACGTCAGTTATTAAATTACGTACGAAAAGCTCGTCGAAAGAAAGGGTCTACAGGTGATATTATTCTTCAACTTCTAGAAATGCGCCTTGACAACATTGTTTACCGCTTAGGGTTTGCGCCCACTATTTTTGCTGCTCGTCAACTAGTTAATCATGGACATATTCTTGTGAATGGAAGAATCGTGAATATTCCTAGTTACGAATGTCGAACACATGATAAAATTCAAGCAAAAATTACACTTTCTAGTCATTCCAACGTTCCAAATCATCTAACTCGTAAGGTAGATGAGAATTTTGGACAAGTAAATAATATTGTTGATCGTTCTTCGATTCCAATGAAAATTAATGAATTATTAGTTGTTGAATATTATTCAAGAAAAGCCTAAGCAACCATTCTCGAGTAAATAGTAAATTACTCGAGGATATTTTTATTTCAGGGTTTTGAGATAATTTTCTTGTAAAACGTTATTATTTAGACAATAAAATTCAATTGGTTATATACTCCAGTTCTCATAAGGAATATTTACATAACAATTGTTTATTACTAATAGTATAGGTTTTTTTTCAAAGGTACATAAAAATTTATCAATAAAAGATTAACTTTTTTATTTACGAATTTTTATTATCCAAGTTATACTGGACACGTAACAAAAATAAGATGAATTTTGATGATTGAGGCAAATTTAGCAAACTTTACATTCATAGGTTTGTTAGCAAATATGTTTGTGAGTTGGGCATCTGTTCTTTTCACAAGACAAACCATTTTAAAAAGCATTCATAATATTTTCACAATTATAAATGTTTCAGTTTTAATTTTTTGGTTCATCCTACGTTGGAAAAACTCTGGCCATTTTCCTTTAAGTAATTTATATGAATCACTAATTTTTTTATCGACGACTTTATTGATTTTTCAAAGTACCCAAAAAATTTATTGGGTAAAAGTTATATTGGCGCCAGTTGTGACTTTTATTTACTCGTTTGCTACTTTATCACTTCCGAAAGATATGCAAGTTGCTTCCGCTCTTGTTCCTGCCCTTCAATCGAATTGGTTGGTTATGCATGTAACAGTAATGATTATTAGTTATGCAACTTTATTATGTGGCACACTATTTGCTATTGCTCTATTAGTAATTAAATTTTCAATGAAAGAGGAATTATTATCAAATCAATTGACTTTTCAATTAGACGATTTAAGTTATCGAACTTTAAGTTTTGGATTTCCTTGCTTGACAATTGGTATTCTTTCTGGAGCAGTTTGGGCTAATGAATCCTGGGGATCTTATTGGAGTTGGGATCCTAAAGAGACTTGGGCGTTAATAACTTGGCTTGTTTTTGCCATTTATCTTCATCTCCGAATGAATAAAGGCTGGAAGGGACAAAAATCAGCTTGGATAGCAACGTTTGGGTTTTTTACAATTTGGATTTGTTATTTAGGGGTAAATCTACTTGGTAAAGGTCTTCACAGTTATGGATGGTTTAGTGCTACATAGGTTATCTCCCCAGGTAGGATTTGAACCTACGACCAATCGGTTAACAGCCGATCGCTCTACCACTGAGCTACTGAGGAATGTAAAATACAAATATTATTTTACCGAAATTTTGCATATTTTAGCAAGTTTAAGTAGGCCGGTTCGGCCTACACGAATAAATTAATGATAGATTGACTTGTAAATTCATACATATTAATTGCTAGTTTTGGATACAACCCAAAGCTAAGCATTGGTACAAGAAATGACGAAAAAATAAAGACTTCGCGAGGGCCTGCATCCTTGTAGGTCATAACGGATGTGCCATAAAATACCTGGCGCAACATAGATAACAAATAAATTGGAGTTAAAATGACCCCTATTGCCTCAAAAAATGTGACGGTCGATTTAAACAATATTGTGTATTCTTCACTAGTTACTAATCCCAAAAACACTAAAAATTCAGCTAAGAAGCCACTTAGACCAGGTAATGCTAAAGAAGCTAAACAACAGGTAGTCATCATTAAAAAAAGCTTCGGCATAGACTCAGCAAGACCTCCTAAACTTTCCAAGTTCAATGTTTGAGTACGATCATAAATAATGCCTGCAAGGAAAAAAAGTGCTGCTCCAATAAGACCATGCGATACCATCTGGAAAATTGCTCCATTTAAGCCGCTAACAGACAAAGAACCAATACCAATTAGTACAAAACCCATGTGTGATATGGATGAATAAGCGATTTTACGTTTTAAATTCCTTTGTGCAAAAGCTGTACAAGCAGCATAAATAATATTTATGACGCCTAAAACAATTAAGATAGGAGAGAATAGTTTATGGGCTTCGGGTAAAAGCATCATATTAATTCGTATTAAAGCATACCCACCCATTTTTAATAGCACTCCTGCGAGAAGCATACTTGCACTGGTATAAGCCTCACCATGAGCATCTGGTAACCAGGTATGGGCTGGAAATGCAGGTAATTTTACCCCATAAGAAATTAAAAATCCGAAATAAAGTAAGATTTGTAGATTAATTGGAATTTCTTTTTTTGCAATATCATTAAATTGAAAACTAAAATCTGTATCATATATAGCTAAGCTGAGTCCACCAATTAAAATAAAAATCGATGCTATAGCAGTATAAAGGATGAATTTTGTTGCCGCGTATTGTCTTTGTGCTCCACCCCAAATCGAAATTAGTAAATACACAGGAATTAGTTCTAATTCCCACATGAAGAAAAAAAGCAAAAAATCCTGGGCTAGAAAAACACCTAATTGTGCGCTAAACATTAATAGGATCAAAAAATGAAAAAGCTTTGCATTTTTTGTGACTGGCCAAGCGCTTAAAACTGAAATTGTTGTAATAAACCCCGTTAATAAAATAAGTGGAAGAGACAAGCCATCAACACCCAAATGCCAATGAAGGGATAAATTATTGATCCAAAGTGAGTTTTCTACTAACTGCAAACTGGTATTCTTAAATTCATAGAAATTGGCAAAGATATAACTAATAACTAGTAAATTGATTAGGCTTATTCCAAGTGTGTACCATCGCACTTTTCTACCATTACTATCGGAGATAAACGGTATTAATAAACCTGAAGCAGTTGGAAAAATTGTAATAAATGTTAACCATGGAAACGAGTTCATTATGTGAATAGAAATTAGTTTAGTTTGTAGTAGGCCTAAAGAGGCCTACTTTTTTTAGTATGCTAATCCCATACTACGAGTTGTTTCTGATCCCAGATAAACACGAACGCTTAGAAAATCAGTTGGACATGCAGACTCACAACGCTTACAACCTACACAGTCCTCTGTACGTGGAGCTGAAGCAATTTGTTTTGCCTTGCAACCATCCCATGGTACCATTTCAAGGACATCAGTAGGGCATGCTCGAACGCATTGTGTACAACCAATACAAGTATCATAAATTTTAACTGAATGAGCCATTTGAAAAACTCCAGATAAGAAAATTTTTTGAGGACTAAAATTATTCTATATTAGCGCAGATTGATAAAGCAAATTTTCTTTTTATTACTAAATTATATACAAACAACAAACCCGTCGTAACGGGTTTGTTGTTTGTATGTTTATGCATCCCAAAATTAATTTAATGGGCGCATAGAAAGTGAAGGCTCATTATCACGATCAATACCTTTTTCAAAACCAGCAGCAGCAGCTCTTGCTCGACCGGCATGCCATAAATGGGCAATAAAAAAGAAAAAACCAAGAACGAAATGAGAAGTTGCTAACCAACTACGTGGATTAACAAAATTAACTGCATTAATTTCAGTAGCTACACCGCCAACTGAATTTAATGAACCTAAAGGTGCATGAGTCATATACTCAGCCGAACGACGTTCTTGCCATGGTTGAATATCATTTTTTAATTTATTTAGATCCAAGCCATTTGGCCCACGTAACGGTTCCAACCACGGTCCGCGGAAATCCCAAAAACGCATTGTTTCACCACCAAAAATAATTTCACCTGTTGGTGAACGCATTAAGTACTTACCAAGACCTGTTGGACCTTGAGAAGAACCAACATTTGCTCCTAATCTTTGGTCACGAACCAAGAATGTAAAAGCTTGTGCTTGTGAAGCTTCAGGACCTGTTGGACCGTAAAATTCACTCGGATATGCAGTTGTATTAAACCAAGAAAAACATGTTGCAACAAAAGCCATTAGTGAAACAGAAGCTAAACTATATGAAAGATAAGCTTCACCTGACCAAACAAATGCTCTACGTACCCATGCCCATGGTTTTGTAAGAATATGCCATATACCACCAAAAATTAGGGATGTGCCAATCCAAATGTGTCCACCGATAATATCTTCCATATTATCGACACTAACAATCCAACCATCACCACCAAATGGTGATTTTAATAAGTAACCGAAAATAACAGCTGGACTTAAAGTTGGATTACTAATAATTCTTACATCACCGCCACCTGGAGCCCATGTATCATAGACGCCGCCGAAATACATAGCTTTCCAAACAAGAAGCCATGCACCAAGTCCTAGGATAATCAAATGAATTCCTAGAATTGTTGTCATTTTATTCTTATCTTTCCAAACGTATCCGAAAAATGGAAATGATTCTTCTAAAGTTTCTGGACCAATAAGAGAATGGTAAACTCCCCCAAACCCTAAAACTGCCGAAGAAATTAAGTGTAGTACACCAGAGACAAAGTACGGAAAAGTATCAATAACTTCACCTCCGGGACCAACTCCATAACCTAGTGTTGCTAAATGTGGAAGTAAAATTAAACCTTGCTCATACATTGGTTTTTCAGGAACAAAGTGTGCAACTTCAAATAAATTCATTGCACCAGCCCAGAAAACAATTAGACCAGCATGAGCAACGTGTGCTCCAAGCAATTTACCAGATAAATTTATAAGTCTTGCGTTTCCAGCCCACCATGCAAAACCAGTGGATTCTTGGTCACGACCGCCAACAACTAAAGTTCCATTAAAGAGCGTTTCCACGTGGCAGAACCTCCTCAGGGAATACAAGTTTTTCATGTGGCTGATCTTGTGCAGCCATCCAAGCACGAATACCTTCGTTTAACAAAATATTTTTAGTATAGAATGTTTCAAATTCTGGATCTTCCGCAGCACGAATTTCTTGAGAAACAAAGTCATACGCACGAAGATTTAATGCTAATCCAACAACACCAATTGCACTCATCCATAGACCAGTTACTGGAACGAACAACATAAAGAAATGTAGCCATCTTTTATTGGAAAAAGCAACACCAAAAATTTGTGACCAGAATCTGTTAGCTGTTACCATTGAATACGTTTCTTCAGCTTGAGTTGGGTTAAAGGCACGGAATGTATTTGCGCCATCACCATCTTCAAATATAGTGTTTTCAACAGTTGCGCCATGAATAGCACATAGTAATGCTGCACCTAAAATACCTGCAACCCCCATCATATGGAATGGGTTAAGTGTCCAGTTGTGAAAACCTTGGAAAAATAGGATGAAACGGAAAATTGCCGCTACACCAAAACTTGGTGCAAAGAACCATCCTGACTGACCTAAAGGATAAATTAAGAATACAGATACGAATACAGAGATAGGCCCAGAAAAAGCAATAGCATTATAAGGTCGTAATTGTACAGCTCGAGCAATTTCAAATTGGCGTAGCATAAACCCAATCAAACCAAATGCACCATGAAGTGCAACAAATGTCCATAACCCGCCGATTTGACACCAACGAGTAAAATCACCTTGCGCTTCAGGACCCCAAAGTAGTAGAAGCGAATGCCCCATACAATTTGCTGGTGTAGACACAGCTGCAGTTAAAAAATTACATCCTTCTAAAAAAGAAGTTGCCAATCCGTGGCTATACCAAGAACTTACAAAAGTAATTCCTGTTAACCAGCCACCTACAGCAAAATACGCACATGGTAATAGAAGTAGACCTGACCAACCTACGAAAACAAAACGATCTCGTCTTAGCCAGTCATCTGCATCATCAAACCAACTACGTTTTTCTTCAGATTTTCCAATTGCAATAGTCACAATTAATATCTCCAGATTTCAAATTTTATATTTTCAAATACACTTTTTACTTGCTAAGGAGCTTTTTGCTCAACTTTACAAATGTGTAGTTTTGTTCTTTCTTACTAACTATTATAAATTAAAAAACCTTTTTTTCACTTTACTATTTTTGAATAAAAAGGTTCTGGGTTTAGTTGGTAAATCATTGTTTAATCCAATGATTTCTTGAACGATAGCTTTTCCTAATTCAACTGCAGTATTTGATGCAAAGTTATATGGACTTTTCGGTTTGTCAATAATTACATATATAATGTATTTGGGATTTTTAGCTGGATAAAAACAAAAAAAACTAGTAGCAATTTCTTGATAACCTAAATTTTTTACTGCCTGTTGTGCCGTTCCGGTTTTTCCACCTAAAGAAAAACCTTGAAAAAAAGCATTATGTCCTGTACCTAATAAAATGGTCTTTTCTAACATATTACAGATTTGGTTTGTTGTCTTATTAGAAAAAATTTTCTTTCTTGGTTTATTCGGATTTAATGAGTAAGGTACTGGACCTATAAAAATTTTATCTAAACTTTTTTGGCATAATGATAAATTATAAACAGGAGTTGGTGTTATCAAAAATCCATTGTTGCCCAATGAGGTAACAATTTGAATTAGTTTTAAAACAGTTAAACCAATACCTTGACCTATGGAATGACTGATAAAATCAAGATGAGATTTAAACAGACATTCGATCGAATTTAAGTCAGCAGTTGTAAAAGGGTAAGAAATATAACTGTTAGTGCTATTTTTAAAGCCTAAATCTAAATTTAAAAGCCAATCGTAGTAAATTAATAATGGAATTTTCTGCAGTATTTTTACCATACCAACATTACTAGAAAATCGCAGAACATCTGTTAAATTTAAAATTTGTTGCTTATTTGCAACAAATGCATTTTTAAATGTATGCTCGCCAAAAGATATTTTTCCATTATCTAAAATCAGTTTATCTTTATTAATACAGCCTGTGTCTAAAGCGATTGCCAAATTTATTGGTTTCCAGGTACTTCCTGGCTCATAATATTTTGTTGCCATCCAAGAAGTCAGATTTTCTAACGAGTATTCTGAATATTTATTTGGATCATAACTTGGAAACTCTACCCATGCTTGAATTTCTCCAGTTTTCACATCCATTACTATAGAGCCCAACCGGTTCGGAGAAAATGTATTAAACCCTTTTTTTAAAATTTGATACAGTTTCTCTTGAAGTCTAGTATTTAATGTTAAAAAAAAAGAATTTTTTTTTGAAAAAATAAAAGGATGATATAAGTCTTTTCCAGTTGGAAGTCCTTGACCATCTACCCAACATGGTAGAAAGGTTGAATTAATCACCAACCTTTTATCAAAGGACATTTCTAAACCAGCTTGACCTTGATTTTCTTTGTTAACATAGCCTGTAACTGACGAGTAAAGAGACCGATAAGGATATACCCTTTTTAATTGTTGTATTGGATTATATAGAGTAGAATTAATTACTTGCTCAAATATAAAAGTTGGTATGTTTTTAAAAAAAAAAGACTTTTCGTTTTTCATATTCTCTTTATAAAACGGGATACCAAAGTATTTCGCACTCAATTTGTCTATTTCTAAATTTTTATCAATATGACAATCATAAACTAACTCTTGAATTGCTATACAATTACCTTCTCGATCCTTAATTAATCGTCTTGTATCCTTATTGCTGAATTGAATTTGTTGCTGTGAATTAACGATTTGCAATAAATGAGGATGCTGAAAACATTGTAAAATATACAAACGACTCGCAAATACAATTAAACCGCTAAAACCAAAAAAATTTGTTAATGAATGTATTATAGTTGAATTCATCAGTTGCATTTTTCTTCTATTTATTAGTATTATTAAATTGTCGAGCCTGCTTAGCTCAGTTGGTTAGAGCACCCGTCTCATACGCGGGTTGTCACTAGTTCAAATCTAGTAGCAGGCAAACTGTGCAATACGTTTTGGTAAGAATATAATACCTCTATCCGGACTCGAACCGAAATGCTTAAAAGCACAGTGACCTCAACACTGCGTGTCTACCAATTTCACCATAGAGGTTAAAAAAAAACCATCAAAGCATCCATGGCTGAGTGGTCGAAAGCATTGGACTCATAATCCAAATTCCATTAGGAACATCGTTGGTTCAAGTCCAACTGGATGCAGTTATTACCTTGGAGAGGACTCGAACCTCCACGCCGACGGCACTTGTTCCTAAGACAAGCGTGTCTACCATTCCACCACCAAGGCATGCAAGAATATATTAGCGAAACTTTTTTCTCTTTACAAGAGAAAAAAGTTTATACGTTGAATTAATCTAGATCACGTCTTCCTGGATTACGACCAGGATCGTTAGATAGAAAACCAAAAATAAATAAAGAAACAAAGAAAATAATTACAGTATAAACAGTAATTTTTAACGTTAACATAAACTGTGAAAAAAAAGTATAAGCTGCTGTAATTTTTATTGTAACATAACATTAAATGTTGTCTTTTTTGGAATATTTATGTATAATAAAAATTATTAAGCCTGCTTAACTCAGTTGGTCAGAGTATCGGTCTTGTAAACCGATTGTCGTCGG